CGATCATAACCACTACCTACATTCCACGAAATTGTGCACCATAAATAGGAGCTAATAAAAAGACCCGCGATTCCGTAGAAAGACATCACAATTCCTTGTGGAAAAAAAACTATTTCCTGAGACGGAAATAAAGATATCAAATTTCTACCAAGATAACTCGAGGTTCCAACCAACAAGAATCCTAATGAACCTAAAAAAAGGATAACAGCCCAGCAGAAATTACTTGTTTTTCGAGCCCCCGTTATAGGTTCTATCCATATATGTTCTGATCGACAACTCATACTTGATCCAGTTGATTTTTTTGGAATTGAGAGAATACCCCAAATGAATTTGACTTTAGTCCTTTTTTTTCCGAAGTAACTCGCATCAACTAGCACTAGTTTGATGTGATCCTTTAGGAGTAATTCATTAAATTCGTTAGATCTAAACTAATAACATACCCTTCGTATGATCTCACTAAAGATAGCCAAATAGATATAGATAGACCAACTTTACAGTTCAGCTATCCGTTGATTCGGGTCTATTTGAAAATAGCTAGAATCCATTGATCCCTATAGAATTTTCTGGAGACATAAGAGTTTTTCGGCGGAAGCCGCTTATACCATATTTTGCTAAATAGATATCTGTGTTATGATACAAGCGTCAGTTTTGAAAAAAAAAATAGATGAGATTTTGTGCCATCGGCTCTAAACAATCTTGTTTTTTTGAACATGAAGAAATAAAGAAGCCATTGCGATTGCCGGAAATACTAGGCCTACTAAAGGCACCAAAACAGAGGGAAAGTTAAGAGTTGTCATAGAATGGGTACCTCGATTTACTATTTGTACCTGTTATTATTATTTATATTTTATATTTATAATATAAAGATATCTTATTATATATAAAGATATCTTATTATAATTTGATAATTCTAAATTGGAATTATTATTATTACTTAATAGCTATTAAGTATAAATATAAGTATCTATCTAAGTGAGTATATAATGTAGTTTTTCATCTTTCTACATGAAAGATTTGAAAGGATATGGATGAGATATTATTTTCTTCATTTTTTGCTCTTGTCTTCGAATTTCATTTACTAAGCAAAAAGTTTCTTAAAAATGAATTAGATTCTATTTATATTTATAATTATATTGAATATATTGAAGGGTTTGTTAGAATCCCATCCATCAGGGATTCTTAGTCAAAATAGGATTATCGTAAGATATAAAAAAATAAAAAATTCTATATTTTATAGATTTTCATTATATATGACGAGAAGAGTATATTTTTTTGATTTGCCTAATTTCACGAAAATAAGAATTTCATCTTTTATCTTGTTAATTTTTATCTTGTTAATAGAGGCTTCTTGATCAATAATCAGGAATATAGAAAAAGGGGCGGATTTTCTGTGACTTTTGATTCTTTATATAATTAGATCTTATGTCAACAAAGAAAACCCCATTCGTCTAATTTTAACTTGGATTCCGATAAACTAATTACTTGTTTGCTCAAAATAATTGAACTTAATGTTCTAATTTTGATTCAAAGGAAAGAAAGTGTGTAGTTGAAATAACTCACTCAGAACGCTTTTTAAAGGATTACGTGGTACGATTAGATCGAATAAGCCCTTCTGGAATAAATACTCGGCCGCTTGTGAACCCTCGGGTACTGTTTTATTCAATGTTTGTTCAATTACTCTTTTACCCGCAAAGGCAATGTAGGCATTGGGTTCGGCAATAATGATATCCCCCAACATACCAAAACTAGCTGTCACCCCACCGGTAGTAGGAGATGTAAGAATTGGTACATAGAATAACTTTTTATTTGATTGATAATCATATAAAGCAGAAGATATTTTAGCCATTTGCATCAAGCTCAAACTTCCTTCTTGCATGCGTGCCCCTCCGGAAGCACACACTATAATAAGAGGTAGAAATTCTTTAGTAGCGTATTCAATCAAACGGGTAATTTTCTCCCCGACTACGGATCCCATACTACCTCCCATAAACTGAAAATCCATAACCCCAATTGCTACGGTAATACCGTTTAGTTGCCCTCTGCCTGTTTGAACAGCCTCAGTTAATCCTGTCTTTCTTTGATAAGAATCGATACGATTTTTATAAGGCTCCTCCTCCGAATGAAATTCAATGGGATCCAGAGAGACCATGTCTTCATCCATAGGCTCCCAAGTGCCCGGATCGATCAAAAGTTCGATTCTATCTGAACTACTCATTTTCAAATGATATCCACATTGTTCACAAAGATGCATCTTTGATTTAAAAAATTTCTTATAATTTAATCCATAACAATTTTCGCATTGAACCCACAAATGCCGGTATTGTTGAGTTACACCCAGATGAGTAGAACTTTCTGGTATAGTTTGATCACTCGTTCTGATATCCTCGTTTTGACTACTATTTCCACTTTTACTACAAATGGAACTAGAAATGTAATTGTTACTGGAATTGTCATTACCACTTACAATGTAACTATCAATACAGATTTGGGACTGAAGATA